GTTTTGGCTGGTACAACCACTCTATTGTCCACTTCTAATAAACGTGATTGACCCAATTCTGGATCATCTTCTGGAATCATATAACTGTCAAAAGTGAGTGATTGTTCATCGGAACTGTTATAGTCCGAATACTCATAAGGTTGGGTCGACGCCCGCCTCCCCCCAAACTTTACTTGCAAGTTTCCTCGCAAAAAGCTCTCCACGCCTACTCTTAGAAAGAACACTATTTTTCTTTAGTTAGGTAGTTCTCCCGACCGTAAAACCCTTTATGAGTAAGGGTAATCAAAGGCTGGGGAAAGTTTATTGGCAACAGGGAACCCTTTCTCACCCAGCCCTACCTACCCTATGTATTCGAGGGGGAGGCTGGAACCGAAAAAGACCTGGTTTGGTTCCACACATATCAGACAGGCAGAAGGTATGGAACGACCAGTTCACCACGGAAAGCGAATTCGATCCTATAGTCGTCTTCTTTGTTCGAAAAATGGGCAGTATAAAGGGATGCTAGTCGGCTCGGTGAAGTTGTAGGCCCCAATAAATTAGATCTAGAGTGATTCCTCACCTATCCTGTCAGGGGCCTAGTTGAACGCTCGAGTATAGATTCCCTATGCTCATGTGAACGGCTCCTCGGTGGAGGAGTAGAAGCGCTGGTCCCCTTCGGTCAAGTTGCTTGTGCCTGCTGTTACCTACCGTAGGACCTCCGTCCCCGAAGCGAAGAAAGAGGAGCAGGAACAACAGGTTGTCCTCTCCCGGCCCAGTAGTTCCGCAACTACTACCGTGGTTGTTGCCAACGGGGATCCCCCATTCCGAAAGGTTACTAGGCCGGCCGTTAGGTCCAAAGTTGTATGCCACTGCTATGGTGCCGATAGATTCACTACTTCAGCGCCGTTATCGGACATTGCAGGCTGAGCATCTATTTCTCGTATATCGTTCCATACCGAGAAGAGGGATGTGTACCTCCAGCAACAACCAGAATGGAACCATAGGCTCCTATGCTGGGAGCATTTCGGGGTATAAGTCTAACTACCTCAACTCCCCGTTTCTGGCATGCTATAGTTATGAAAGTCTCTCGACGGCGGGAATGGGAGATTACCGGTAAGCCAGATACTTCGCGAACCATATTCCACTTTAAGGCATTTCGTTGCACTTAAATCACCCTCGTGAAGGGGCGCACTCCGATACCATTGATGTCCAATAGCTTTGATAGTAATGGCCGGATCTACTACTACCTCGTCCATTGAGTATAACAGAGCAAATGATGGTATAGCAATGAACATCAGGATGATACTAGGAAATATGGTCCAAAGAATCTCGATAGTAGTTCCATGAACAATCCTTTGCGGGATTGGATTTTTTTTATAGTGGAAATGCCATAAAGTGCGAACCAAGATCCATGATACGAAAACCAAAATCAGAATGAGGAAGAAAAAGATATCGTGATGTAAGTCTATTATTCCTTGCATCATAGGTGTTGCTGCGTCTTGAGATCCTAATTGCCATGGTTCCGCTGCATCACAAGGAGCAATTGTAATTGTGAGGAATAGCCATTCTAGAACAATCATTTGCTTTTGTTTATTCTTTAATACTGCTCTGCTCCCCCAAAAAAAGAGAGACTTAGAACTAAACGAAAGCTTTTCTTGGTTGTTGACCAACTAACAGCATGGGAGAACGAGTTGAGAGTTTTCTAGGGGGGAAACCCAGAACTAAACAAGAACTGTAAAAGAAAGACAGAAAAGGACTACCAGAAGAGCCTCTAATCCCAGCGGCATCCACGACCCACAATATCGAGAGGGGAATGCTGAGGAACTTAGAGCCTTAGAGACAAAACTTAACACTCGCAACATCTCAGGCAATTCCATCCAATTGAAAGTGAATGTTGAAAGTTAGATACGAGTTGATCAGGCTCGGAGAGACCATTTATTGATTGAGTCCTCCAAGGACTGGTAGCCACCCAGAGAAGGAAAAGCGGCCGGGGAAACGATAACAAAAAAGAAAGGCTACTGGAAGGTATGTAGGCTTGCTTCGCATAGGCTACACAAGCTAGGGATCATATTCTCCAAAAAGAAAGGTCTTTCTTTGGCAAGCTCTCCACAATGCTATAGCAGTGATGTCCAATTTTTTTAAACGAGAGTGTGCTCCTCCTCAGCTTCTCGACAAACTTGGCACATTCAACACGCGGCATAAAGCCTTCCTGACCTTTCAGATCAATTGCTATTGAGTAGGCGAATGGATTGAATCACAGAATGGAATCGGGTCTCGTCCCTTCGATTCCTCGCTGCATACTTCAATGGGAAAGGAAAAAAGCTTTGTTGCGTGCTCCTTCGGGTAGGGGAGAATTCTTCAGGGCGGGAAAAATGGATAACGGGGATGGAATAGCGTTTTTGGGGCTATAAGACTCTTAGCTTCCAGCGAGCTACGTGCATAATTTTTTATCTACAAAAACCCCTTACAAAAAGAATAAGATTGAAGTCTCTTCTCTCCTCCCACCTCTTCCCTGGGGTAATTCCACCACCCGTCCTCAACTGGCCCTTGATCGTCCGTTTTGGCCAGATTCTTGCTTCGGCGATTCGAGGAAGCTGAGAAAGAAGAACATTCTTCTATTTCATTGAATTTTCATAAAATGAAATTCAAGTACTGGACGTTGTTGTGTTTGTAAAGCATAAGCCGGTCAGTAGCGCTTTCGGTTGCTGTTCCGCGTCTTAAAGCCGAAATGGAAGTTTCCAGGTCTGAGATTGTCGTTGCCCGTGCATGTCAATAGTCCCATACAACGGATTCTTATATGCGCAATGTCCTTCAAGACAGAAGCAAATGAAATAGATTACGAGCGAAGAGTAGAAAGCAAGGGTCCGAAGGAGTAGGCTTTGGCACTTATGAAAGAAAATGCTTGACCTTAGGGGGTACGTTCAAGCTCAATAAAGAATTCCAGGCAGGAGGTTTAGCTTCAGAAGGTCCTTAATCCGCATTCGCCTCTCTGCTCATTGCCCGGGTACCACACACCACCATTTTTTTATGTCTTAGAGGGGATTTGAAACTTCAATCAAAGCATCTTCAGCTAATGAATTGGCTTTTGAGGAGCGAAAACGGGAATCCGCATCTTCGGGTTAGCCGGGTGCTCTTTTCGTTTTTGACTTGCCTTCTGAAGTAGAAATGTAGTCTTCTAGTAGTCTAAAGTATGGAAAGCGCGGTGTAGGTCTCAATTCGTATATGGGAATACGTCTTGTAAACGAGCGTTCTATCTCAAGAAAGGTACCAATGGAAGCAGGCCCTCTATCAACATCTTATTTCTCATCTCGTTTCGTATACTCCACTCTCACCCAGAGCCTATTGATGATTTCGTGCATCACTTACGTATTTAGCTGAACAGGGTCGATGTAATTGAGCTTAGCACAGGACTAAACGTAGACTGAAGCCCAACTCCATCGTTTTTTAACAAGGATTTGTGAAGCGCTCTTACGGGGAAGAGATCCAATTTACTACAGGTCCCGCCATCCCCTTAACTTATCCAAATAGTGACCTTTGATACACATGTCTTTATCCCTTTATCCGTAGTAAAGCTATGTGATCTGGTCAAGGTCTCAACAAGCAGACTGACTTGTGCTACGTACGGTGTTGCTGCCGTTAAATTAGAAAGCCCACTTGACTTCCGGCACACCACAACTTTATCAGAATAACAAGGCAAAAGATATGGGCGCTTGGGACGAGGCCGGGATAAAAGGTAGTTTGCGAGAGATGGCCCTAGGAAAAGGACCTTTTTCAGTAAAGAATACAAGGCCGGATCTACCATTCCAAAGTCGTGCTAATCGAAGTAATGCTGGAGATGGATTGAAGTTCATGACTGGGTATAATTCACATCTAAACTCCATATCCGATGAGTAGTAGTGAGTAGTAGGTGTTGACGTGCTGGTCTCAGTGTAAGGGCGCAGTCTACCAGTCTTTTCTGTCGTGTAAAGGGTTTTGTGGGGGGATGCTGGCCTTTTCTTGCGTGGATTTCCTTACTATTGGAAAAGTGACATTAGTTCCAAATATGATACCACTTACGCCAGGAGAACGTCTAATAAGTCCCTGCCCTTTCGATTGCGGATGCGAGAACATAAGTACCACAGCTCCTACTGTCGTCCGATTCTATTCTTCAACGATTAAGTCTTTTGTTATAACGGAAGGGCGTACCGCAGCATTGGAAACAAAACAAAAAAGACCAAAGTAGGAGGATTCTTTCGATTGTTGGTAGTAAGGTAATGACCCTATATTTAGTAATAGGGTTCGGACGTTCTTCGTACTAGTGCTTCTTTTGCAGACAGACGCAAATGTGAGTTGTTCCACAGTAAAGCATAAATTCCTTTTAAAGCGATTGTGGCATCATAATCATTATCACGCTGTTGATTTGACTCCCATCAAATGCACTTAGCCCTTTGTTTCTTTGTGCTTTAAATTGAAGTCAGGCCTCGCAGCAGTTGTTTGCCTCACATTTAACGAGCCTTGAATCCTTTTACCGAAAGTATAGAGGCGTAAGCCTCAGCCACGTGTTCAGTTTCCACCGTATCCGTATAATTGGCATCAATTCCATAAATGCAGAGTAGCTAGGAGCGGAGGGCTTCTACGATAAAAGTAGGATTCTCCGAGTCTGGGCTAGCATAGTAGTACACCAACTCCAGTTGGGTAAGCGACTACCTCGGGGAATTACCGTAGCCTTCTGTCTTTCCGAGAGGAGATATCGTGAGAGAGGGGGGTCAACATGGTGGATTGCATATGCGGGGTTTTGCCTTTTTGGTTTTGTTATCTTTTTTAGACTTCTAGCTAAGAAGCTAGCGTAGATGATCGGAGTGAGGCGACCAGAGGAAGTAGGTAATGAAAGAGCTACTGCACCGAAGGGCGTAGATCGATCGATTTCAAAGGAAGGCAGCTTAAGTTAAGCAGCTTCACGAGAGGAACAGTTAAAAGACTACTGCTAAAGTCCATAGTGCTTCCTGTCATTTTAACTAGTCCTGCTTTCGTTTTCCTTTTGTTTCCCCCTTGGACTATACTCTAATAATAGACTGGGATTACTATCCTTCGGAAAAAGATGTTAGGTTCTTAGTAGCGGTGGCTATCTATTTATTGTTCTTCTAGCTTTTAATAGCCCTTTCTTCTCTGTCTCACTTGGTCAGCAGCTCTTTTTGTAGTTATATAGGTCTTGAGAAGGTTTGGCAAGTGACGGGTAATGCCGCTATAAGAGAAAGAGCGCCTCGAGAATAGGCTTTGAGTGAGAATCCAGTGAAACTCGTTCTTCCTTTTTTGGTTTGGATCAATTGCAACGACCACTCTTAACCAAACGACTGCGTGTAGTTCTAAGTCTGAACAAGAAACTACTAAAATGGATCAATCAACAAGTGAAATGATGAAAAGTGATTCCTCCTTATATATATATATATTAGCCAATCGGCTGGGTTGATTACAAATCGACCAGTCAAACGGTCGGTCCAGTAATAACTTACTACATAACTAAAATTACTTGCTAGTTACTATGTCTACTTTCACTAATTTTCTTGTCTGTTGATGAAGAGTTGTTCGTCTCCTTTCAGAATCTTTTTGCCCTTTTATACCGTTCCTCCTATGATCGAATTTAGAGTAGCGAGTATACAAATGAAGCGAGTTGAGTAGGGTCCTTGAGAAGTGCTTGTAAAAGAATGTGCTTCAAGTAGCCTTGAGAGTTTAGTTTAGGAGTTACTTCTTCTTAGAACTAGTAGCTCTAGCGTTAATGCAGTGTCCGGTGCAAGAGAGCTAAATCAGTTTTAGTTTGTAAGCCGTAAGTCAGTCCTCTCTCGGTCCCCTTCCTTGGTCCCTCTGTTACCGGACTTGTAGCTCTTGTAAGCCTTATTATTGTTATTCTATAAATAGTTTGGGGGGAGTACGGAATGACGGAAGCAACATCCAGAGAGAGAGCTCACTATACCACCAGGTTGCCGCATTTGCTTATGAAAGCAGAACAGCTTATCCCGAGGATAACTGAGCATAAGTCAGAGATCTTTGGGTAGTCACTCAAAAAGGAATTTAATCCGTCACTTCGCCCCTATTTAAGACTTCTTCACCTAGCTAGCCTCCTCGTATAAAAAGTAGAGGCGGAGGGAATGCTTTGTGAACTTGAAAGTATGTTTGAAGGGTTATCCCAATAGTAAAGATTCTTTAGGCTCAAAACAAGGCCCCATGGTAATGTCTATCGCCATTCATTCAATGTGGCTCGAACCGAAGTTCTTGAGTTCGGGCGTCCCTTTACTCTATTCCTGGCTATGATTTGCCTTAATTCTCTATCTTCAAGGCTTTGGGCAAGCCTGAGCAAGACTTGGTGGCTTGGCTTCCGTCAATTCTCTTACGCCTACGCACTAAAGGCAAAAGGATGTTGATCTGTACTTCCTCTATCTTACGTCCTTTGACTTCACTCCGCTACGCACCTTCAAACAGCCTTGTTGTCCTAAGAGCGGATTCATCCCCTTTTGGAAGAGTTAGCAAGGGAAATGAGATTGAGCTAGCCGCCATTGATTGACCAAAGCACTAGGTACGGTCAGCCTTAGCTATTTGTCCACTTCTATTCCTTTTTTATAAACAAAAAATTTGTATAGGCAGTCTAACTAGTCTTCGTGTATGGTGGGGTGGGCTCTGGCTCAAGGCGAGAGTAGAATAGGCAGACGTCGGAATTCAAAGAAGAAAAGCTAACCCTCTCTCTCTTCCTTTTAGTAAGCTAAAACCAATCAAGGGAAAGAAGATTCCAACAGCTTGTTCGATAGTCCAATCTATCTGGTTTCGTCCAATCCTGAGCTCTCAATAGGCCTAGCTAGCTGACTTATATGAAACCGAAGCTCGCACAGCACTAAGAGAGGGCCCTAGTAAGAAAGTCCTTTTTTTTCTCAAAGAGACACGCACCACAGCCTTAAACAAATCCCGCGGTAAAACCTAAAGTAGTCTTCATTCACTTAAGGGCTTAGGCAAAGAAAGACCCCACCTCTACTTACCACGAGTAGAACGAACGAGCAGATTGGAAAGCAGAGCCCCACTTTCACTCTCCTTTTTTAGCTTAAAGAATGAAAATCAATTGAGAAAGAAAAAGCCCATGCTTTAGTGTAGCACCGGTTCCGGAAACTCTTTTTAGATGTTCTTTCCGACTCAAGAAAGAAATGAACAAATGACTGAGCGACTATATCATGGGAATATTCCACTGCTGAACGGGGAGAACTAGGCTAAGCCTATTCCTATTGAGAACAGCTTACAGCAGATTTACTAATCAGTTTATTCGCCATGTTAGGAGGTCGATGGAAAGAAAAAGAAGGCGCCTTGATACCAAGCCTTTAGTCATCTATGTCTTGAAATGGACCGACTACCAGAAGTGTTTATGCTGTGACAGAGATTCCAGCCTTAGAGACGGAGAGTTTCGATTCAGTGGAAGACGCTTTGAAAGCCAGCTAGGGGGGTTTAACCGATGCGATCCTGGGAGTTCCGTTCCAACCTTGCCCGTACGATTCGAAGTGGGTGGGGTGTAGGAATCTAATTGAACGCCTTGACCATTTAATAAGCTACAAAGCAGCATCAGTACAAGAAGGCGGACGTTGATCCTGTCAGTCGGGCCGATACTGCAGTGGTCGCTTGGTAGTAACGGGTGGTACTACCCTCATGGTGCGTGAAGAACGCATCTGAGAAGCAAGACGTTTGTCGACGGTTCTTGCGTCAAGCGAAGATAGTCATTACAGAGTCACGTGCGCTATGCCGTAATAGACTGCGAACATAGAAAAGGTTCTTGGAAAGGAGCAAAATAGGCTAAAGCTATGCCACGCCTAAGACCCGGGTCACCCAATTTAGACTGCTTTAGAAAGTGACTTCTTTTTACCCAATGTACTAGGTATGGCGAACGATCGCACCTCAACTATCTTTCGTTGGGCAGGATGCTATCTGGTCCAGAGTACGTAGACCTATGATAACCAGGCTCAGGCCAGAAAGACGCAGCAAAACTAGGTATCCAAGTCGGCACTATAAAAGATGCTATACCCCCCGACTACAGCATCCGAAGGAATAGAAGTACTAATGCAAACAAAGAAAGATAAAGTCGTTGCCCTACCTAATTTCTAAAGGATAGGATTTAGGTAAGGAAAGGAAAAGCACTACGTATGCACTCGGCCCAACCCGCGCAGCTCCTCTTAGAAGTACTGACCTCGTCTTTCGAGCCTTTTTCCAGGTTCTATGAACTAGCGTAGAATTGAGAATCCAGTTTTCCGGCCCTATGTCCATAGAGTTAAAATACGAAAGTAGATTATAGAGGTGTGGAAATACGAAGTGGAATCGATAGGACAATGGGTGCAGGAGAATCGAATGGTATTAGTAGATCAGCAGCTCTCTGGGTTCATTATGTTACTCCACGAGTCAGGAATGAACCGTGAGCAGATTGCTTTGATGAGGAAATGAAAGTTTATTTCTATCCTATCCTATAGCGCAGCATCATGACTCGGCAATGAAGCCGACATGGGGCGTTGAGTAATAACATCAAGTCTTTGGCACGTGGGTGAACTCTAGTTGTGCTTGAGTTGCGATCCGGTCAAGCTCTTTCGAACCTTGCCAATTAGCTTCTGGAGCTGGAGATCGGGTATGATTCTGACTTTCTTGCCCTGCCACTCTCACCTCTTACTAAAGAAAGGCAGGAAATTCCTGCCAGATGGGAAAGATAGACGAGAGATGACGAGCGGATTTGAGGCATCAATGCACTAACTAACTCCTCTCTGCATCAATTAAATGATTAAATGGCACTATTTTCAATGGTTCTACGCTTAAGAAAAAGGAAAGCAGTCAAATCGGTCCGTCAATCTGATCACTTGCAACAGGTATTCGAGAACAATGCATTCTGTTAATACATTGTGCATTCTTCATCTGCAGAGCGCATTCGATGCATGCCTGCTCTTCCTATCTTATTAACGATTGGGACAAATGCGATCTCCTTTTTTCTAAGCCATTATCTTTCTCTCTCAAAAAGACATATTCCCTTATTATAGAAATCAAAGGCATGCTACCGTAGGTTGATGGTAAACCGAACCATCGAAACCATTTTCAGAAGACTGAACGCTTTCACAAGTCCTACTGCCAATCTCAAGTACAAGCCAAGTCATGAATTAAGCCAACAAAGGATGAAATAGCCCTTACTATTCCGAATCTTCCCCGAACTACTTCTTTAGTTCGTCAACTATCCTTCTCCTGGAGAGATCAGATCAGGAATGCCTTTTTTCTACGGTTCTGTGATCAGATACTATACGACATTCTATTCTTTCTGGTTCTGGACCAATACAATAGTGAAAGAGTCCGGCTTTTAGAGCAAAGTAGCTCATGACCTCGGGGGAGAATCCGCTCTTGTATCTTCTTTCATAAGCGCTTCTTCCTATTAGGGACTCGGAACGAATGCTTGAGTGAATGGTATCGTTATCGTATAACAAGTGGTTGATCCCGGCAAAAGAGAAATTATGTTCAATAACATGGATCCTTAGTCTTCAATATGACTGTAAGGCATGGGGCCACTTTCTTTCCTTTTATTCGATCGTGATGTCAGTCTATTATTCCTTTCATCATAGGTAAGGGTCAGGCAAAGCAAGGGTTCAGCTGAGCAGAGACAGCAAGCGGGCTGGGATCGAAGCTCGCTATGCCGCTGCAAAGTCTTAAGCTTAAAGCTTAGGGCGTGGTTGGGCCCTGGAGACGAACGAAGGGAAGGAAAGATTTATTCATTAATCGCCAGAACTGCCTTCCATCCCTATGGAGGTGGGCCTGAAACTTCTTATTCGTCTTTCTAACCTAACCAGAATAAGGTTAACTATATGGCTAATCCGAGCCAAAAGTACTTCTACCCTAAAGTGCCGCCTTATAGAGTACTTTTCTTTTAAAGAATGAAGCATCCAATTCGAATTCCATTGACAACGGTCTGACCATTCCCACGAGCAGAAAGATCCGAAGCAAGTAGGCTTTTTTTTTGATTCGTTCTGTCTTTGTTCCACTTATTGTTGGAAAAGTCGGGGTATTCCCTTTCAGCTTTAGAGAATCCAGTTCCAGCGGAAAGGTAAGCACTAGCTTTAGCTACAGTCGCAGCATAGCACGTTAGAGATTCCCTGGAAGCTTTCCAAGTTAAGCCAAGACCACGGGCAGTTTAACAAACGAGCAAGAGGGGCTAGCCTCGCCTTATGAACGAGAGTCGGTCTAATTCCGGTTTGGGGCTGAATCAATAATTATTCTCCTGTCAATAGTCCTGAAAGTAAGATAAGAACTTAAAAGATTCAATATCATATGAGAACATAAGCTGTAACTAACCGAAGGAAGAAGAAGCGCTTCATTACGCTACGCTTTTCCCTAGGGCTTTATTTTATTGTCTACTGCAGTTCAAGTACGAGAATCTAGCTAAGTTCCCTGTCGAGAGGGAAGAGAGGATCGGGGCTTAAGGTAGTTAAGTAACCCTGAGGCCCTAATAGAGTCTAGTATGACATCGGTAGGAAAAACATGGATGGTTGAACGGACCTATCCGCGTCACGGTACCCCGTTCGAACAATCACGCAATCTGGGCTTCGATCACGCTACCATCTAGTTTGGCAGTCCAAACGAAGAAGCCTCAACTGGGCGCTACACCAGTCACCGGGGCATCGGTTATCCAAGCATAGTAAAGTCATAATAGAACTTCGTAGCATTAGAAAGGTGCGAAGCCTTTAAGCAAAAAATCTTCTTTTATCTCGAAAGGGAATTTTGTGAATTGTATTTCACTTTACTACGTTCACTCACTCTTAGGCTTCGCTGGAGTGTCTTCCGCTCCTCTCTAGGCATACCCAGGATTCATCGCAAAATACGGGGGGTTGAAGGCCACCCTTCGGTCGCCTAGAGAACTCAGTAGCGAAATGGATAAGTCCGATCCTCTTGCGGAATAAAAGCTAAACCCATCTAGTAGTAAGCGCATCGAGTGAGCGAGGCTTCGCCGATTGAGAATACCCACGATCTCCGGTAAGCGCTCCTTCTTATAAGTTGCTTACTCTGCTGGTCGCCCCTGAGGCGGAGGATGTTTACCCCACCTTACTACCGATGCCTTCCTGACTCTTTCAAGATTCGAGAACAATTCCTTCCCAGTTTGAGTTTCGATCTTCGACCGATTCAACTCATTTTACGATATTTCTTTATGTCGCAGCAGCCCTGATTGTGGAATCCCAAAAACAAAAAAATTTATGGAATTGGGAGAGTGCCAGTCACAGCACTAGAATGAGAAGTAGAAGCAAGGGTCTTGAACTGAATCAAGCTTAGGCAACAGCCACTTGAGCGACGAGGTTCGGGAGTGAAACCGCTAGGGCTTGAGCATAGCATCGGGAGTAGAGCAGATTAACCTAACCTAACCGAATCATGGAGTCTGGCGGAAAAGTCCCCCCATCATATTCACACTCTTTAGGATATAAAGAAGGTCCATTCTCTAGAGTAAGAGCAACAGTGCCACGAGCCACTTGCTTGATCAGGAAATGAAGATTTGGCACAGATCAATGGTATGCAGGTCTGTCAAGTGCCATCTGCAGAACTTCTCTAACCCCTCATCGCAGAAGATTGGGAACCTAAGGATACCAGAACCCACCAAATCAAATCAAACAAGAGATGAAAGCTTCAAGCCAATCGGTCGGGTAAGCCAAGGGCATGGATGAGTGAACTCGATGCTAGAAGGCTGCCGTAGTTGTAGAGCTTTCAAAGAATTGTTGAAGCTGCCGGGCATCTACGTAGGACCTCTTGCGAAGTCTTCCCAACCATAAAAGCCAAACAGTGCAGCTCCTACTCCTAAAAGGCAAGGGGAATAGAGCGATTGTTCCAATCAGAGAAGCCTGCCCCGACTGTGCATCGAGAAGTTCGTCTAAGCATGAATGTGGGAACGTCGATCTATAAATCTTCCATTTCTAGCGTGGATAGATAAGCCCGAAGCTAGTCTTTTTCGTTGTGATGGATTGGAGCAAGAAAGGCTATTCTTGTCCGCTCCGCTACTAAACTCACTTGGAGAAAGCAACTAGGTCCCCCGAAGGGGCAGGACAGAAACTCATTTGTTTTCCCGCGACAACTAGTCGAGAAAAAAGGGAAGAAAGCCTAAGCGAGACAAGAAGGAATGTTGGAGCTATTCCCTTAGTGGCAGTAGCATCTTTCTTTCGAACATTCGGACATTGTAGGCTCTCCTCCAACTATTAGTTGGACTGGGAAAGAAAGACTCACATTCCCGGATAACCAGACAGTCTCGGAAGATATCAACCATGGAAGGTCTCCTGTAAGCCAGAAGGTGCTACTAAGTGGTCTATCTTTCTCGTTGGCTTTCCTTCCTGGCTTGCAGGCTGTCTGTGTTGTCTCTGTAAGGATTGATTGAATCTACTTCCTAAGGTACCCGCTCTAGTTGGAATGGTTCTATTGGCGTTATAGGCTAGTGCCTGCCTTCCTGTCCTGCATGCATGAAGGATTAAGCTACTATAGATATAGAGTGCCCTATTGTTTGTGTTGTATCGTCTCCCTCCTTGTAGTTTCTGTGATGACTTAAGCTAATTCTAAATGCACCTTCATTTAGTTAGGAGTTACTGAGCTCAAGATGTTGCTGAGTTTTTAGGAAGAAGCGGGTATCCTTAACTGAGCTGCAAGGGTTTAGAGTGACCGATCCTCTGGTTGGTAGCGGGATAGAAGTGACTGAAGTCATCCCTTATTGTAGTTGTAGTTGTTCTTCCTTGTTGTCTTCCCTTGTCTTCCTTGTCTTATTGCCCCTTTCCTTATTTTTAGCTCTCTGCCGTACCTCTTTCCCTTGAGTTCTTATTTCCCGAACGAAGACATAGAATCAAGCCGAGGGTCCTTCTTTTCTTAAGCAGCCTCATGAGATGGGACCTCCTTTTGCTTTACCCGGTAACAAAATCAGTGGAAGAAGAAAGAATAGAATAAGAACAACAAGGGAGAGAGATAGGGATAGGGAAGGCGACTGGCGAGCAAGGAAGAGAAGACTTGTTTTAAAAGTACTCCCAACAAAAAACCCTTTCCTTTCGTGAAGCGCTCACGGGCCAATGCCAGCCGTTCTCCAAACTCATTCAAAAGGATGTGCCGGATGAGAAATGCCAGAACGCGTTCGACAGCATAAATCCATTTCTGTTGAACCCGCCTCTATGCCCTCTCCTACCCTTGTGTGGGTGCTTCCCCCGCCTTCGCCTATGGTACTACCGTAGCTACCGGTGGTGGTACCTCCGCCTATGCGGGTTCTGCCTCTGCCTCAGTAGCCGCCTTTGCTTATGGTAAATCTGTATCCGCTGCTGTCTCCCCAGAGACTTATGGTGGGTACTAAACTAGGTCTGGTGGGTATGGAACTACTTTAGTTGCATATAGCTAACGAGGGTCGGGACTGGCCTAGGCGCAAGGCCCCCTGTTCCCTCCACCGCTCCGTGGGCTTCTTCTTAGTCTCCTTGAAAGGAAAACAAGTCACTCGATAGTAGAAAGAAATAGAATAGAGTATGACAGAACCAGTAGCTTTCAGGATGAGGGCGTAGCGTAGAGAAAAAAATTCCCTTTAGTTCAGAGCTTGAATCATCATATCCTTCAGTCACCCCATGATTCCCCTGGTAGGGCATCCAGGACAAAGCAGGGGAGGTATTCGTTCGGCTAAGCCGGAAAGAGAGATCGAGCTCCTTCGGACCCTTGATTTACTTTAGGACTGAAAGAAGCCGGTAGAAAAGGAAGTGGCAGCAGTGCTTTATCTAACGGCTTTTAGGTCTAGAGATTCATCCCCTAGTATGTGAGGAAAAGGGGCTATTGGAGAAAGAGAAAGAGTCGGGAAGTCAAGGAGCAAAGCCAGGCACAACGACTAGTGTTGTAGATGCGTGGGAAAGAGGGCGTTATGCTTTGTTGTTGACCTAGGATCAAGCCCAGATATGGTTCTTTTTCGGCGCTTGGTGTCTCCGTCGAGGGGAAGAAAAGGCGTATCCCGCTCCCCGAATGCAGTACAGTACCTAGCGCAATTTCGATAGCTCTTTCCCGCTACTTAATACCTAAGAGCCGGTCCGGGTTGGAACGGTATGATCTTTCGTTGTTTCGGCATAGCGGTAAGACGGGAGCACTACTCTTTGCGCGCGGGGAGTTCTTTACTTCTGTACTTTATGCTATTATTGTTAGTATAGTACCGATTACTCCTCTGGTCTCTTCGTCGTATAACTGCTGGTCTTCTACGAGATTGCTTCCGCTTTCTTTATTGCTTCACCACCTCTCTTGTCTTTATGTTGTCTTCGGTTACTTGACAACTACTTTCTCTGCATTCGGTCTCGTTACTCCACACTTCCAGATTATCTAAGAATCGACTAAGATAGAGATCACCATCGGCTTGCAGCTGTGAGGCATTCATCGCTGGGTTACCGCCCGTAGCAACCACATCAGCGGCAAACAGTAGAGCTCCACTTTCGGGGAGAAAGGAGAAGAGAAACGAAGAGCCTGACACCCACTGATGAATTCGCGGAACTGCGCTGCTCGACAAGACTTCAGACTCAGTTAGTGCCGATGTACCGATCTTCTCCCCACTCTGAACTCCTAACTCCTAACTCATAACTCTTTAGCTTCTTAGCTGCGTAGCTCAGAGGAAGAGCGGAGAGCAGCTAACTCTTGACAGAACAAGGAGTTCGTTCGGGAGGGTGTGTTAGTGCCAGTACGGGGTGGGGTACTGGTTCTCATTTCCTGGTTTGGAAGAAACTCTACCAATTTATCACGTATATTAGATTGAAGTTCTATTACTCGTACACGAAGACCAGTCATCACATAACCTAAGAATTTTTTTGCCTAATCGAGGCTTCGCCACATCGGGACTGACGGGGCTCGAACCCGCAGCTTCCGCCTTGACAGGGCGGTGCTCTGACCGATTGAACTACAATCCCAGGAAAATTAGGTGTACAGCCTAAAATATCATTTTTTTTCTATTCATTCGAACCATTTAGTTTCGCCGTGTTGTAAAAGAGACACGAATGAAATGATATATTTATTATATATATTATAATATAAATACACTAGACTCATAGTGGGCTAATTCATGAATTGAATCATGACTATATAAGCTATTCTGATATTAAGAGATTCAATATAGATGAGTGGAAGCGGACCTTTGATTTCCTTGGACCGCGCAAGAATTCGTCGTCCGATTGAATCTGTTTGTTCCTGGATGCTCTATAAAAATCCATGGCTATTCCTTTCCAAAGGTCTTCATTCCGAGTCACAAGAGCAATCTCTTTTTTTTAATTATTTTGTTCTTTTTGTTATGGTAATGCAATGCAAGAGGTCGGAAATCGGGTTCTTTCTGATGATGAAAAGAGCTTTTATCTTATGTGAAATTTCTTAAAACCCGAAATGTCGGTAATGTTAGAAGACGCCTGTCGGTATCTGGCTTAAAAATATCCCAAAAGTAAAGATCTTATCTTATACCGGGCGCTAGTAAAGAGTTCTCTTGCCTTTCCCCCGCGGAGTTCCTTCAGCCAAATAGATCAAAGACGGCTAGGGACGTTCATTGCTTTTTGGCTAGGAGCCGATTCGGAGAAAGAAGAAGCATGGCTGACTAGGCTAGCATGGGAAAACGAAAGGTGGGAAGAAGAAAAGGATTTTGGGGGCATATCGCGGAAGAATCAAAGAAAGATCTATTTAAAACATAAGGGTTTACGTTTGCTAAGCTGGGTAAGACTTCCTCCATATATGGAATGGAATCCATAGGATAAGAAGTGGACAGGATCCCTACCCTAGGAAAGATAGACATTATAGGGAGGACGATCCACAAGTAGGAGCTGTGAACCTGTCAGCGAAGGAAAGATTAAATTACATAAAATGATAGCAGAAACTTTATCCGAGGAGTTACAGCCATCATCTTCTTATAGGTTAGTTGGCCTAATCCTGGTCAGATCGCTTTCAGTTAAGCTCTAAGAATAAAGACAAGACGGCTGCTATTGAGAAAGTGCGTGTTGTGAACTAAAAGGCTAAGACACGCTCATTCTCTCCTGGGTCTTGCCACAGGTCTTGATCCCCTTGAACTTCATTAATTCATTCTAAGCTCAAGGAAGTAGGAATGCCGGGTGGTCTATCTTGTGGTGTAAACACTATGCATCCTTTCGGAATCTTGACCTGCCTTGCTCTTTCTTACTCGAAACATTCTGCTTCCGCATTGGCGGTTACTTTTGCTATAGCAGCAGCCAATTCTTTCCTTGCAGTCTCAAAGTACTTCATCTCGTCAAAGAATGCTCTAAAATCCCCCCATACCCTTGTTATGTTAAAAGATATTCGTTTTTTAACTATAGGTTAGTAAAACACCAATACCTTATGTATGGGTGTTTTTTTTCCCCATTAACCGCTCGGGCATCGATATCTCGGGTTAGTCACCGAGACGCCATCAGTTTGGAGCGCGAGGCCAGCAGAGCTTGCTGCAGAGGAGATCCGGTAACTGTTATGAATGTGGAGGAGTGGGGCATTTTGCTCATTACTGTTCCAATGTTCAGACGGACGAATGCTGCTGGGGGAGTTAAGAATAGACCAGCTGAAGATGGAAGAGTGAACGTTGTAGAGCCTAGAGCCCGGGAAGCTCTAAAGATAAGTTCAAGTCGGAAACATAGCGGGGGTTCTGAAGCTTAGGAGAGGAGACAGTTTCGCTGTCGTTAGATTGTGTGGCAACGTGAGCCAACGTCAGCAGAAAGCAGGAAGAGACTTAAGGCTGTATTCCAAATCTATGTCGGAATTCGCCAGTGCAAAGATAATCATTGATGCTGGGAGTTTGGATAACATAGCATCCACGGAGACGGTGGATCGGTTGGGGCTGAAGCCCCTTTAAGTAAGGGCCTCATCCAGAGCCCTATCGAATCAGACCAAAAAGGGCATGAGCAGCGGGCCCTATGTTGAGTAAAGGGTGAGAAGGTGCCCCTTCTGTTAAGTTGGAGCTAGGGAAGTTAAAGCAAGACGTCTGGTGTGACGTCGTCCCTATGGACCTATTACATATCCTACTCCTATTCTATGGTCTTCCGAGTAGGATAAAAATAGAAAAGAATATGGGCAAGTCGAGAAAAGTTCATTTTCTTTCCTAGCTATACTACAACATTACTGATAAATATTTGAAAAGTCTCATATTCATATTAAGTGAATTTTATTAATTATCATGTTTGTTTTGATTTTCATCCGGTAGGTAATCTTTCAGGTATTGCCACTTGTCTGTCTTCCATTTATTCAAAAGCATACTAGCTACGCCCCTTAGTCGAGTCAAGTAACCCGAGGGTGATATAATATGCTCTATTAAAAAGGGACTCTTATCGCAAGAAGGGGTTCTTGGTATAGAAAATCTCAGATGCGGTATAACTGTGCAGATGAATTCCCGGTCTGGAATGCTGTTGTGGCGGAAAGAGAATCCGCAGCACCTCCAAAGGAACTTTCTATGGTCAGCGGGCGAAAGCTGAAGTTCTTTTAGATAGGGATGGATGCTAGTGCTCTTCTACTCATATTCCTTGCTTCAGGAAGCTTTGGCATCGAGACGCATTACGATAGTTATAGCTATAGCTAGGCCGGGTGGGATTCTCTCTCTATCTAATGGTTATGAAGAAAGTGATGAATTAAGTGGATGCGTGCTTTGCCTGCTCTGTGGTCTCTTGCTATCGATTCCAATGGCCTCTTTTTTAGGGCACTCATGAAGCATCCCAACATTTTCTATTCTAATAAGTGGAATGCGCCTACTTAACTTGGGCTGTAAGCTAGCAAAGGGTACCAAGCAATCTCGCAAGCTTCCGTTTTCCAGTTCAGAATCCGAAGTGAGGTGAATTAACATCCAGCCTAGGTCAAGGCTGTAGCACGGTACGGGCCCATGTTCTCAGTGCTTAGTGTGAAATGACTTAGTCAAGAGATCGTAGGATACCGGCAAAGGAAGAAGGTTAATACTAGTTTGATTTCGATTCGGAAAAAGAAGATGGATAATCTCACTAGTCAAGGTTGGTTTGATAGAAGAAAATCCAAGGTGCGAAGCGCTAGTTGAGCTACGAGTTTCCAGCGCTAAGTCCTTTCCTTCGCTTCCCTCTGTTAAAAGATCTGCCTTCCGGCGAGGTTATGAAAGAAAAACACTACTTTAAAAATAGCCCACGGGAAAGCTTGACTTTAGTTCCCAGCTAAGACTCTAAGAGTGATTGATGTCATACCAGTAGCCCTTCTTTCAACAAAGGTTATTCTGCCAGCGGGTTCTGGAACAACACTTTCTATAGCTGCTGATTCGTGATCTCAACAAAGATTTTTTCGAAAGGCTAGCAGCTGAGTCGTGAACAACAGCCTATTCTCTAGCTGCAGCCGGGAAAACTCCTATTCTATTTCTCGGAAGAAGTTTTGTGACTAAAGAAGATCAGCCTACGAAAAGACTTCCTTTACTACTACTACTCACGAACTGAGCTAGCCGACACCTGGCAGACACTGCTCACCAAACTAGTGAAACCGCGGGTCAAGACAAGCTTTTGCATTACCACTCTCAGAATCTCACCTTGATTTACCAATTCTTTTTCCAGCGAGAATACTTTCAGGTTGACCTCGGAGAGATCACTCAAGGTCTTTGTCACTTGCTCGAGGCTTTTGTTTTCATTTTCCCGAGTCCAGTTCGGACTCCTTTTGGGCGAGTTTCTGGGCAAGATCCGACTGATCCTTTTCCAACTTCCCAAGTTGACTAGCCAATTGAATAGTAAACTGTTGTTCGAGCCTGTTGGCAGCTTCAGTCAGAACCTGGTTCACCTGGGGCAAACAGATTTTCACAAAACACGTATATAAGATATGTAGAAATGATTAATTTAAATAAATACAGGTGTACGGAGAATCATGTTACCGTTGCTGTGAAAGGGTTCATCGCTTCCGTGGTCCCCTGAGCTTCTATAGGGACTACCTCCATTCCCAAATCTTGTGGGAAGATAAGCATGGGGAGGCGCTCCTGAATAGTAATCTTAGTTTTCTTTTTCTTTTTCTCGAGGGTCGATGTAATTGAGTTAAGGAGAGGAGTTCAAATAAGCCATGATTATGGATTTATAGCAGTTGACTGCTCTTAAGGCATACCCTCAAAGTGTGGCTCGAAAGGAATGTTCGACCACTCCTTTAAGGTTACTTAGTCTGGAAGCAGATTCAGCCTGCCCGGAGTAACCAGAGCTAGTTCTCTCCAAAGTGGGAAGGACCATTCGGACTCAAGAAGCTTCTACAGTTTTCAGAAGCCTTACAGATCCTATTATCTTTTTAATGAAGACGGGGGCACAGCGTTGACGTCCGGGTCTAAACCTTCGTTGAAGAGTTTCGGTTAGGCAGTTCAACCGCCTAAAGAATACTCTTTGAAAAAGACAAAGGAAAGCCATGAAAAGCAGTAGATGCCCCTCTAACTGTAGCTTCATAAGTAGTAGCTCCACTAGGAGCAATTGAACTATTGGCATTGAAGGCAGGACTTTATATAGCAATCTATTAAGTGGGCAAATGTATTACTTTTTACTTGGTAAGCCCATTGAATGGAGAAAGTTTACATGGTGGGCCAGGCTAGTTTACTTCGATGGTAGGAGTCCGCGCAGTGAGGAAGCCCTTTTTAGCCATTTACAGCAGCCCGGCCGAACGAATAGGATCCAATAGAGTAGCCCGCCTTTCAAGCTCTTTTCTTTCCCCACAAAGAAGGTTCTTTTATCCAAGCTGTAAAGATCAATCAAAAAAGCAGGCAAAGGCAAGCCCTCTACTTCTTTGTTAGTAGAGTCATTCTCGTCTTGTCCATATGATATAACTCGTAATTGAATCCCTAAGTCTGCTGTTACAGCTAGTGAAGAGAGATTTCGAGTTTCAGTTTGAAGCCCAAAAGTAAACTTCTTTGCATCAGTGGTGCATGATGCAAAGAAGTTTGGATAGTGGAAATGTCTTCCCAGAGGGACCGCCGCTCCTGAACACTACACTTAGCATAAACCGCTAAAATGTGAAAGGGGGTAGAAAAAGAGAAATGCTCACCTCTAAGATGGACATACTGTGTGGACTGTGACACAATATCAAAGGTGAAATTCTTCCGCCAAAAAACCCAAACTTTACAATTATCAGCAGCAAAAGCATGAGTAAAACCCCTATAAGAATTAATCTCAGAGTTCACGACAAAAGGTTCACACAAAATGTGAACGGATAATGAATGAATCCGTGACAACTTTCGTAAACGTCGCATTGTAGCTACACCCGCCACGCCACGAACATTAAAAATAATGACTATCACCATTAAAAATCAACTGATAAAGACTTAGCGGACCTGGTAACCATCCCATGTGATGGCTGTATTTCTTGTTGCAGGTAAAGCTGTTTTTTTGGCCTCCCCCTTTTTCTCTTTGGCGGAAATAATTCCTGAAGGTGAGCTGAAAAATCCCTCAACTGCTGAGTAAGATCATCACGAAGCATCGGATCAGGCACAGAGACCTTTGAAGCGGTGGAAGAAAATTTTGCTGCCTGAAACGAGCATAGTAGAGGAGTCCCTACCAAAAAATCTTTCCTTAAGTCCGTGGATATCGCCCTATCTATTAAGGAGCTTTCCACTTATGAATCAACTGGATCCGCTGGAACTACACAAAGGAGTCTGGAGGCCAGTGGATGCTTAGCAAGGTTCTAGATCAACCGGAAAGACTTCCTATGCCCCGAGAGCTGGGAAGTTTTTGTGGGATATATCCCCATCTATAGCACAGGCTATGAAACCGACCTGGAATTCTTATAGCTCCCAATGTAAGAACCTGAAATCCTCTTTCAAGGGTGGTGTGAGGTAGAAACATCGTCAATTACAACAATTGGCATTTGCCTCATTTTAGCACTTTTTTGTTGAAGGAAATCTAACTCATTCTAAGGTAGAGCTCTTAGAGTCATACTTTGAGGCAGTTCCTTAGTTAAAGCAGTTCAAGCAAGGAGAGGTATTAGATGTTAAATCATAGTATACCATAGGTCTCAGAGAAGGCACTGATTGACCTAAGTAAATAGGCAAGGGGAAGAGTAAGTAGCCAAGGGCTAAGCCGGCGTAGGGCGAGGTAAGACTCTTTTTTTCTATTCCCCGCTCCTAACTAGGTAGAATAGAGAAGACAGGAATAAAGAACTAAGAGACTTCTTTCGATTCCTTATCCGCAATCAGATTTAAAATGAGTATGCCACAACTTAACAACCGGTACTGCTACTTAAGATAAAACATTCCCATTTATGATAAGATATATATATCTTTAATATATGTTCTCGTTGACCTCTAAAGGTAAGCGAGGTCCTGCTTTCAAGGAAAAAGGACCAGAGCGGTTAACAAGTGCTTGAATTAGGGAGGATTGATCGTATATTCTATATAGAATAGGGGCAACACACCCAATATGAAATTATGGAAAGCTTCCTTTACTGTTTAGAATAGAAGTAGCCATTGGCCTCACACAGGCAACTCAAAGAAGAAACTTCCATTAATTTAATGGCTATTAGTGGGATTGGAGGTTCTAAGTCTCAATCAAAGAAGATGAAATAGCTTCGAAAGCCAAAATGCACTATAAAGTATGTTTAAGTTAGTTTAACCGGGAGCTGGGCTCCAAGATCATCTAGACCATTTCTCGCCTCAAGGACCGGCAGCTGCAAGAAAAGCATCTCTTTCGTATATAAGTAGTCCCCTTTTACCTCAGACGCCTTAGCTCACGATAAGTCTAGCCAAGCTCCTCGGATCGAGACAAGGAGACCGGATTACCCAATGTCTTCCTCCTACTCCTCTTTATCCTTGTGGAGGCACTGAAAGTGTTGATACTCCATCTTTTATGCCAAGCAGACGAAGACATACTTCCGCCTTTTCTCGACATCTGAAACAATCTTTGTCTTACTCCTTTCAGAGGTAAGGGGATAGCATGATTAACTAGTCATGGCTTTTGTATTCGGGCTTCTCTCAATTAATCAAAAGTGCAAAGTCAAAGTAGAGGTCCAATTCTTCTTCATCTCTTGCTCTGGGGCCAGACAGGAAGGAAAGGGTCTTCAAGGTAAAGAACTTAGAACTAGACTTCTCTGCACCGAAGATGAAGATATTAACCGAACCTCAAACTTGAACCCCAAAGCTTACCTAAAGTCGCTCTATTTTCTGCTAGCGAAGGCCATAGCTCTTGAGAAACCAAATAGGAAAAGCTTCTTATTAACGCATCAATAGGAATTGGACAAAGCAGCAGGAAACAAAGAAGTTCCAGACCTAGTAGCAATAGCAATAAACTGCCTAAGCCAAATCGGCATTAGAATGTCAACATTCTTGTTCTGGATGAAGAGAGGGCCACCCTGGATCTGCTTTCAAAGGGGCAGAACTGCCAATTACTAGTCATAGCTGCCCCAGAAGAGCAATGAAAATGGAAATTGTCCACATAGCTTAAAAAGTAGGCAATGCCTTTTCCGATTGAAGTGGACCTGCCTATTGATGACTCTTAATGGAAAGCGGTTGCTTGCTACGACCGGTAAGAAGTGCTCATCTGATGTAGTACCCTGGGACAGTACTTTAGTTTATAAGTTCATTTGCCTTTGTCGGGGACACCACCGTAAAACAAACCATAGACGTTCAGAGTCGGAGCCCGGTTCAGTTCAGATAGAACGAATTTAGTGAAGTTCTTTGGTGGTTCAGAGTGTCCACCGTCGTCTTTTTGACCTGGAAAGTGATGATAAGTTATGATTCGCGTGGCGAAGTCCGTTGATCAGTTTCAACTAGACTAGTGATTAAACCCCTTGTGCTGGTCTTTGTCTGAACAAGGTGACTCCACTTGTTGTACTTGAGCTAGTTTAGTGGCCTGAACCGGGTTGCGAACACGGCCTTGCTACTTTGAGTGGTTGTTTATGATCGCACCCCCAACCTTACAGTACAGAGAGCCCTGTAGCCCATTATCGGACCGGAGGGAGACCATTATCATTATATTATCCTTATCCCTATCCTACGAACTGAGCCAACAAGACGGGAAACCATCCGAAAACACCTGAAAGGATGGCAGCTTTGAACGAATAAAAGGGCTATTGAGTGATAGTTGTCCTATGGGGGGGACACTGTGGCCCGCCTTAGAGTCGGCACGGGGAGCCATTTTCAGATCCTCCGAGTACAAAGCTAGCAGCAGAGGTTCCATACGCGGATTTAGATGCATCCCATGCACTACCCTGGATCAGAATCAATTCCAACAAAGCTATAGCCCCTTTGTAAAGTTTGCAGCCTTTCTAAGGAGCACCTGGTCTAGTGGCATACCTTGAAGTTACATAAACTGCTCCAGATGCCAGTGGACTCTCTCGAAACCAATCCCCAATCCCCTGGTGTTACGGTGCGATGCCAGCCTTTCAAGTAATCGGTTCAGTTCCTTGTCTTCTTCAACGATCTAGGCTCAATGGCCAGCTTTCGAGGATCAGGTCTTTTATCATTCTTTCTGGGTATAACTACCAGGTGCTTTCACTCTCCATAGTCCAGACAGTTGATATGCCATAGGCAGGATCGAGCGGATCGCTAACTAGGTCCTGTGCCCCTGCGCACATTAAATAGGCACACAAAGGCAATCTATATTGAAAAGACCTTTTCGGGACGATAGGAAATGCATTCATGAAGGTCGTCAATATTTAGACTTTTCAAATTGCATTTTGTGTTGAGGAGTCCCTGATCAGTTTCTCTGGAACAACACTCAGTCGCTTTTTGCTGCGCCTACTCTAATGGCTTGATCTTCCGAGCTTATGCACTCGAGTTTGAATGTCGGTCGGCAGACCAATATGAAAACTGAACTAAAGGAAATGGAAAAGAAGTCAAAGCTGCCAGTGCAAGGAAGTGCTCTTTATAGAGGAAGGCCAGAAGGGCTCAGCCAGAACCCGGTTCAATTCGTTTTGAAATCCTCCGGCAAAGTCCTAATCAAACCAGGTGCAAGGTCAATGATTTAGCTCAAGGCAAAAAGGCGATTATTCCTTATTCTTGATAGCATTGGTAGGCCCTCGAGGGGCAGCTTGATGGCAGCTATCCTGCTCTGTCTGAGAGAATTGGAATGGAATTGGTGTGGTTCGCTAGCTCTTTCTTTTGAGACGAATTCATTCCGAATAAAGGGAAGGCGGTCGTGATAGGGTTTAGCCTTGCCTTATTACCAGGAAAGAAAAAATGGGCCGCATGCAATTCGAACAAGAAACTTACCTCCGTGAGTTAACAGCAGGAAACACATACTCTATTCTCTGAAAATCACTAGTCTCGGAGAATCTGCACATTGCTATAGTCTTTGGCTCCCTGGGTCCATATTAGTAACTTGAAGACGAACTACTCATCTATCTATACATGAAACTTTTCGCATTCAAAATCGACTGCTTTTTCAATCTCACGGAAAACAATGAGGCGAGCTCAATTACATTGATCTTCTCTCGTCCTTACGGACCCTTAGATTCTCCTCAAGAGGAGGAGTTGGTGACAAAGCCATCTCGTCCGTCAATTAACCATAAAAAAAATAAGCCCTCGCGCCCTATCCTATAAGGGCGAGGTAAGACTTCCATCTCCAATGATGTGGGGGATGTCCAGACAAAAGTACCGATCCTTTCGTGGGTTGGATATAAAGCTAGTAGCACGTCAGAAAGAAAAGGTAGGATTTCAGCTTCCAATCGGGCCTTATTCCCTTAAAGGGGAACCCTCTAAAAGATATTTTTGAAACCAGCACACAACATTTCTTAATAAACGCTGGAACCCTTCTTGAGCTATGCCTCGAAGGGCGATCTCTTGCTTCTACAACGTCGCCGCTACGCCTACCGTAATACGTAACCTGTCGGTCTTCATTCCTTCTAACCCTTGAGCTTCCTAAACTACATATCGGTTGATAAACTGCCCACCTAGGACTTTGAGGTGAGCTTCCGGCTTCATTCTACCTATCTAAAGAGCTGTCTTACGCTAGCTACTAGGTCCTAGTCTCCTCTTCCTTCTCCTTCCCTTAGGAAACTCGTGATAAGATAACTAAAGAAGCTAGAAAGATGCTTCATTTTGATCCCGGATAGAATCTCTGCTCTCCTTCTTCACTTCCGATAGGCCTAGAATAGAATAAAAGTATGCCACACCTTCCTTTCCTTGCCTTACTCTATTGGAAAAGTGCCATTAGTTGTCATCTAAGATTTCAATGAAAAAGAAATTGATAGAGCTAGAGGAATTTATCCCCTTCCTGGATTAAGGCAAGAGCGCCAAGCGCATGCGCGAAATGAGAGCTAGAGGAATGGGAAGACAAGAGAATTCCCGGGTACTCCATATACCAAAATAAATGATTTAAATAGAGCGAAGAATGTAAAGGCAGGCTACTAGTCGTTTTGATCTTCGTTTTTCTTTCCCACGGAGCGGTAAGGTCACAGTGAGTTTAAGGAGAGTGTAACGAAGTGCTTCCCGTAGAATCACAATTGCGAGCAGCAGCCCAACTCATGTTCTCATGAACTGCCACGCGGCGGAGACTGTAGAGCAATCCCATCGCTGAAAGCACATCTCGATCAGGATGAGAAAGAGCATCCATCATGTCCCAAAGTTCGCGATCAAAGTCAAGATGTCGAACAAGAGCCACTTCACTGACAGGGATCTTTTATGAACATCACCGGGCACTACCAGTCAAATCAAAAACTTGAAGTTGGTTATTCTCTATCTATGACTATGAAAAAGTAGAGGGGGAATGCTTACTAATAGTAGTAGTCATACTCTCACAATAAGAGGCACTTTTAAATAAAAGAGTCACACCTGACTTGCCGGTCTTTTACAAAATGAAACTGTAGGAGGAAGATGGGCGGGTCAGCTTGCCACCCGAAAGAAGAAAGATTCTCTATGCGGTCCTTCTTTTCAGATTATTCCAAATTAAAACTATAAGGCAAGCCTGTAGCTTGAATGGAAATTGAAACTTGTTTTGTAGAATCACTCTATTGGCATACTCTTGAATCTACCCTGCTCCCGGGGCGGGAAGTTCTAGTGCTTTATCTTCGGCTTGTTAAATCGAGACTGAGTCCTATACATACCTAAAATGTGAAATCTACCCACTAGCCGATGTACCGATCTTCTCCCTGCTCTGAATTAATGTCAGGAAGGATCGACTTTAACAAATTAAATGGTTTACTCCGGTTACCCATGAGGTAATGAGGTATGCGAACATGAGAGCAACAACCGCACCTTCCACTCTTGTACTGTTGCAGCGGACATCCTTACATCGTTCCGGTGACTGTTCTTTTCGCTCCCGGTAGTCTTTCTTTTGGCACCGCACTAAAATAAACGGCTTGTCTAAGTTGCTTTTTTACTCGAGATGCCTTCCGTTACTTACCTAACAGAGAATAACCGAAACCTTGGTACCAGTACTGTCTATAGTAGTCTCAGGTAACGGGTAGTTAATATGTAGGCATACTACCGTCGCATCTAAAAAGCTAATGTTTTGACCGTATTACTATACAGTATAGCAGCCTCGTACCCGTACATTTCTATGTCGATCCCTCCTCTCCTTAACAGTCGAGCTCAATTACATCGAGCCTAGCTACTTTGCTGCGTTAGCTGCTTTCGAAGCTGCGTATTCGCGTTGCCTCATTCGCCGGCAGCTCACAAGAGCGCTCAGGGCCGGAGGACTCCCCGAGAAGTCGAGGAAGCCTTTGCCTTTAGTGGTTGAGCTGACCAAGCAAGTCATTTCTTTTTCTTTCTCTGTAATAGCACCAGCGGCGAGTCAAGCAGCTTATTCTTTCACAACAACCATGGCATGAGATGTATAGGATTCATCTTTTTCACTCACCGTCAACAGGAAAAGACAGTGTGGCATACTATTCTATACGATGAATGTGCAGCTAGGAGAGCGGCAGAGGTCTCGATTCAACCAACAGGACAAGAAGCTGATATGCTCTTCTTCATAGATACTTGCATGAAATCCGATTCTTCTATCTATGAAGGTACCATAGGCCGCTTATGAAGCTGGGATTCTCTTTCAAAGCTTGGACAGAACAGTATGAATATCCCGAGTCGAGTAAAGTACTCCACCAATCCTTTTCTGAAATCTTGATTCTCTTTACTAGCCGTTCCGAATCAGTGGTGAGGGGAGGCTTTTCCTCTTTAACATTTGGCATTACCGAAATTCAATCTGCTAAGACCTGCCCCTTAACCGAGTTCCGGGGTGAGAAGGTAATATCATGTTCCCCAAGCTCTATCGCCCACTTAACCAATCGGCCCGACGCCTCCGGTTTAAGTAAAACCAGCTTAATAGGCTGGTCAGTAAGTACAATTATAGAATGGGACTGAAAGTAAGGGCGTAACCTCCGTGCTGCGAAGACTAGGGCCAGGACTCTTTTCTCAGTTGTAGTGTATCTTATCTTACCTCGGCTCCCTGTAACATTCTGCTAACATAATATACTGGTCTCTGCATGCCTGCGTCCTCGAGGATTAGTACCGCACTAACGGCTCGATCCGAGGTAGCAAGATACAGATAGAGAGGATCCCTGGGCTTAGGTGCAGCCATCAATGGAAGCTGCCCGAGGTGTCTCTTTAAGTCGTCGATGTTGACACTCAGACAACCAAGTGAAAGATCTCATATTTTTTAATAATTGAAAGAATGAAAACTGTCGATCAGCAGATCGAGATAGGAACCTGTTTAGAGCGGCTAGGCAACCCGTTAGTCTCTGAACCTCCTTGATATTCCGTGGTGGAGCCATGTCAATAACAGCTTGAACCTTTTTTGGGGTTAGCGGTAATCCCCCTCCTTGATACCAGAAAGCCAAGGAACTTACCAGACCCCACTCCAAAGGTGCATTTTGCTGTGAGGAAATCCGTGCTTTGAAAACAAAATCCTCGGTAAGCAGGAACCGGGGTTTATTCGTTGCGTTTTCTCGTGCTCTGTGGAGGAATTCCTCTGCTCTGTTCGTCAGGTAAATCGTTGTAGCTGTCGAAACAACTCTCCTAGCGTGAATTTACCCTGATGAGTCTCGTAAGATTTCCTATAGTGTGAACTTGTATTAGTTTTTGAAAATTGAATGACCCTGGTTGTTCCAGTGGTTTAGGCCCTAACCGAGCCCTACCTGAGCTCCTTTTCCCCTATCGATTGGCCCAATGGCTCCGTCACCTGATAGTGGATCGGGCACTCTCTTCCTCGTTCCTGGGCTTGGCTGGTACATCAAGCATATCGGCATCTTGTCGATGTGGTAACATATCTTTCAACGGCAATCAAGTAATAAAATTCACTCCCCGAACCGAAAAAAGATCTCAGTTTGCATAATCTACTAACCTCTTTCTATTCAGGTATTCCAGGTCGAGTGAACAGACCTAAAGCCCTTCTTTCTTTGGAGGAATTTCACCTAGAAGAATGAGTCTGCTATTGGATTCATTTGCAGCGTTCCCAAAGACTTTCTTTATTCTTATGAGATGAGAAATCAGGCTTCTGGAAAGCGGTTACTACTTGGCATTCAGAGAAGCTGGTCCGTAATCTGTCAAGGAGGTGTGGCTCTCGCTTATCAGGACAGTAGGAGTGAAGGGGGAGTCAAGTCGATTTGTCTTCTATCCCATACTTACTCGGAAAGTAAGCCTGACCCCTAGCTTTCTTCAGTTCAGTCTTTGAAGATGACTGATGTGACAAAGATGTGTACGTCAATGAGTGCCCGGTTCACCAGGTTCTCCACTTTCGGCATATGGCGACTTCTATTCTTAGGTATCCCGCCTCAAATAGACTAGGCTCCTTCATTCATGCCTTTTCTGGGTTACTCTTTCCCAGTTCCTAGCTCTAAGACTAGTAGAAGAAGGGGCAAGAGCGGCTTCGCTACTACCTTCTACACGAAGGGCTGCTCTTACTCTTAGGAGTTTTCTTTCCCTGTAGCTAGAGTTCTTTCTTCCTAGTTATTCCCCGAGGACTGCATTTAACCGTCCCTTAACTTATAAGACTCAAACCAATCCACCCAAGGCAAGGAGAAAGACAGCTGAACAAGACCATGCGGGTAAGAGAAGAGTCGACATTCTTGGATTAGGCTGGTGCTATCTTTTAAATAAGAAGCTAAGGAGAAAAAGGTGTCTTAGGTTTATGAGTTGAGAAGAGTTCTCTCTGCTTTCAGAGCCTAGTTTCGTAGCTTTCTGCTTCTGAAACCCCGGGAGAATAAGGGGATTAGCAAGTGAATCAGAAGACGCTCTTTTGTGCAAGAATACGCTGTTGTGAAAGTGAAAAGAACTCGATTCTTTGAAATAAGAACAATTATCCGGCTAACCCACGCACAGAGAAGGACGTTAAGCTGCTAGTGATAGAGATTGAATCTCTACTGCAAGAGGAAGCGCTCTTGGAGGAAGAACAATCAGGGCTGGTGCCTTAATATGCATTGGATGAGAGAAAGAGGTCAGTGTATTGGTTAAGGCATTGGGCTTTGGGTTACCTTCTTTCGGTGGTAGCATGCTTTGAATAAAGAATTTCCTTCGGATCCCGCTTCGCACCAGTAAGGGACCGAAATGGAATTATTAAATTAGTGGCTAGCTTTTACTAGCTGTAAATTATTCTTCAGCTCCTCCGGGATCAAGGCATCCAATCACAGGCGAAAGGCCCATCTCTTCGAAACCCAGAGTTGAAGAAAGAACTCCGAGTGAACAAGAATTGCTATAGTGGAATTGATTAGTCTTGAGCCTTAGACCGGAAACTCCTAAATCGATGATTCTTGGCCTTCCGAAAGTGACTGCCCTAAGGCTTACTACTTAAGGGGTTATCCCTTCTAGCCAAGCTTTCCAGCAGTCAATCCGTTGTTCAATGGCTGAATCCTCTGGTTTGAATAGCTTTGAAATACATATGCAACAGATCAATGATGGAGTAGAAATACGGGTAGAAAGTCAAATAAGAAGCAGCAGAGGCAACAAGCTTTTAATGCTAAAGTTCGAAAGCAGCTAACCAATTCTTTCAAAGTCTCAACCGCTTCCTCTCCTTATTATAGTCTTGGCGAGTTGCTTCACTCCTTAACTTAACCCGAGCCAGGTTGGTATATTAGACCGTGTGCTTCCCCCGCGGATGGAAGTGGTACAAGTTCCAGACTGATCCATATACCCCGATAGCAACCTCTCTCCCGAGCCGAGGACCAAAACAGCCATGCTCTGAAGCTACGCGCCTTTGTACTTGATCTGATCGCTATTTTTCTATAAAAAGAAGAAGCACTCTTGAATCCCGTAACCTATCCCCATTCCTAATAATGTATCTGTATCACTGAACTCTTTTCTTTATATATATTTCCGTGCCTTAGAAAGGGATTGATCAAGCCCAAGCCAAAAACCTTACTAATAAAGGTGCTTATTGAACAGGACAGAACTTAGATTCTTCTGATATTAGCAGCGCGCACTCCTACTATGCTCGAAGCGAGCGATCAATATAGGTCACCCGATAGGCTACCGAAGTCCCCAAAGAACCTTAACTTGAGCTACGAGTTAGACCGTGCCTTCAAAGAAGGATGCATAAGAGAACAAGAACAAGATCGATTTTAAAGTGGTAAGCATATATGGACTTTTTATATTCTTAGCGACTCTTTGTAGCTCTCATAGACCAAACCAAGTCTACTATCTGCCCTACCTGCTGAACCAATGAAGGTAAGGAGGCATTACTATCGTCCAACCTCTCCTTATCAGGAGAGTTTCTTATGAAATATTAGAATATAAGAATGATAATATAAGAAAGCTGTTAGCTTAGGGTAGATTCAAGGTCCTCGGGAGTTCGAACAAGAGTGCGTCTAGGAGTGCTTCTTTTCTTGATAGAGACCTTTCTTCTACTACGAACTAAGCCTTGAAAGTTGAAAGAAAGGAGTAGTGAAATAAGAAGGGAATTCCTGTATGGAGAGTCACAATCCAATACGAAAACGAGTAATGAGCCCCTCTTTCATGTTAATGTTATGGGCAGCAGAGATTCTCTTCTTCTTTTTCTCTTTGCTTTGGTACCAGCCTTGATATCTCAATCTTGCAAGGCACTTTCAGTCTCCTAACAATCCTTCTTTGAAAAGCGGTGTCAACCGGTCTTGATTTACCCATTGAAGTGAAGGAGAAAGGGAAAAAGCAGACCAATTCACGCATCTTCCGCATAGTACCAGAAAAGCCCTATGAGCTTTCTTTCCATTTGACGGAAAAGATAAAAATCGGACACGGGGGAAAGTCAGAGCTTTATTTTACTAATATACACGGGCTTCTGAGATGCCTTACTCTTTGTTCCAGTCTCATAGCATAGAAGGATCTTAAGCATCCCGCCCAAACTGAACTACTTACTTCACTTGCGAATAATATACTACTGAACACCAGTCCACGATTGCTAAAGAGAAAATTTTAACTTTCTTTGTTTTTTGGAAAGTTGATATATTTCCGAACTAATCAACTGTTTTACTGCTTTCTTAGTCCCACTTGGCTCTACGTTAGTTTATGTTTCACTGGAGGAGGTCGCTCGTTCCAATCAGCGTTTTCCACATTTTTACCAGAATCTCAGCCTTGTGAGGTTGGCTAATGGCTAAAAGCTTCCCAGGATGGTCTTTACTTCGAATTGAGAAAGAATTCGACTTTCCAACTGAGATGGAGAGAATGCGCTCCTACTATCTTTCAATCGCCGCTTCTAATACAAAGAAGCGTATACCCGAGGGGAAGTTGAGTCAGCAGCTGCAGCTAGTTTTTCCGGAATAGGAATAAAGGATGCAATTGAATAATAAAATCTGTTGGAAGAAGCAAGAGACGGAATGAGTCTTAGTTTCACCCCTGCTCTTGTTTAGGAGTAGCACTATGACTTTTTTAAGAAGAAGAATAGGTGGGCCTATTCTTTTGAGAAAAAGAAGAGTAAGGCAAGAGAGTAACTGAATGCCCGATTGGCTCTTGTTCTGGTTTAGCGGAAAGGTGAAAAGCACTAATTTCATTCTATTTAGGTCACGGGGCTATATATACTCTTTTCTTTGAATTGAAAAACCTGTAAGTATCACTTCTTTTCTATAAAATCAGAGCTTGATCACGTTTTCTGCTTCTGAAACATCCCTCAGTAGCGGAACCTCTTTCCTAATCTTGTGATTCAAATTCGGAACTATTCCTATACGCCTAATGAAAGGCAATGGTTGCCTTCCCAGGACGTTTTCGTTTCAACTTATACTCCTTTAAAGTTAAAGGGCTTTCTTCTTTAAATTTCCTATCCCTTTCCCATTGCTACCTACACCTAGCTTTGAAAGAGTTGTGGAAGCTGCGTAGTCCTGGTTGAGGAAAAAGACTACGCCAAAGAAAGTTTAGAAACTCGAGTCAGGTACAGGAAAAGCGAAAGAAGCTCTTTAGCGGTCAACTTTATCATATAATAGAATGATTGGTGGAAGGGAAGGAGCGAAAGATAACTCAAAACAAGCCTATAGGTATAGGAAAAATCTTAAAACGTTTCTATCTTATAGCGCTTAGCAGCTCTTTCTTTCATTTTGGCTACTTCCATCAACGGCCCTTACAAGGTTCATCCAGGCCTGCCAGGCATTCCAGTTTCAACTGGGAAAAATCCCATAAACGCTTACCTATCTATCTAAACATGGCATTCTTTCTTTCTGCCTTTATGCGACTAGATTCAATATGCCTAGGACACGGTTTGACTGCAAGTGTGTAAGGCCTCGCAGGGAACGGAACTTGACCTTTAGGTCAGAATGCCGCTATCATCTATCATGTGCGGATAAGCCTTCCTGTCAGCCAGCCCCTTTAGGCCTACCTCTTTCCTATCAACAGTAGGTCATGAATACCAAGTCAGCCATTCAATTCAGAAGTAGAATAATAGACCAAGCTTTGTTGGGCACCAGGCAAAGCAGAATGAGGCTCAGCCAGCGCATGGTAACTTACGCTCTCAAATAGCACGCTCTAGCTCTATCCAAGGAATTACTTAATATAGAACCTGGTTGGATTATGCTATCCAGCTTACTCCAGCCGGTTTAGAACCTTCCCATACTGATAATGAAATTGATCTAATACCAGGTCTACCCCCTACTCTAGAACCTACAGCGTTGGTGGGATTACTATCTCCTTGTTAACTGGTTTGCTTCCAACTGACTCCTGCCTGGAGACTGGTTACTTTCTAACAACGAAGAAAACCCCTTTTCTATGTATTTTAAACCAAATTGACCCAATAGCCCGCTTTGATGTAGAGAAGGTGGAAATAATAAATTTCCGATCCCTCTTGGTCTTCATTGCTCAAAATAAGCTTCTTTCTACCTTGCCGTAGTCCCAGTCATAGCTGCTCAAAATCTTCCAAATTCCATCTGATAAAGAGACCCGGGAGTGGAAGAACTAAGACAAGGAAACTAGATATTGAATATTGAGGAGCTAAGGCAGACTCTCAATGCCGCTAATCAGCATTGAAGTCATAGGTTCGCCGTGGCACGGGCGTACTTCCTGCCTAGCTTCCTGAACTGAAAACAAGGTTTCAACAACTAAACCTGTGCGTACCTTATCTATATCTATAATAAGGAAAGGAGGAGCTAATGCGCCGAGCGTAGTTCTTTACTAGGCTTTGAAAGCAAGTCAAGTATTCCAATCCCATGTGAAACAGAATCGGTGACTCCTTCCTCGGATCAGGGTGACCATGCCAGCAGCTGAAAATTCTACAGTGGTTCAGTCTGATTCGTTCCATCCGGAAGAAAGGAGCCGGCCCAGCTGGTATTGACTTCTGGTGCTTACTCGCTTGGCTTACTCTTCTTTGCCTTCGAGCTAGGGTGCTGTTCCGTTCCCGAAGATGGAGGAATTCTTTGAACCCACTACGGTGATTCAATTGCTACGAGCGCTGGAACTAACTAAAACCCAGGGTTCAGCTAGTGCTCGTAAGCAACTTCCTTTCGCCGCTTTCACTTCTTCGCAGGAATTTACGAATAATGATTCCCTTTGACAGGATGATAAGAGACTCTCTTCGATTTCGATGCAACTCAAAGGAAGTAGCTCCAGGAGTCCATTCCGGAATGAGAGATGTTGGTGGGTTAGTAAGAAGCACATAACCACACCCTATTTGATATAGCATTTCATTTAGTAATTGAGTACAGTAAGCAAGCGAGTGACTGGAACAGTAGATACTGTAGACTTTAGTCCCATGCCTCTCCTTCACAAGCCCGGGCTTAGGTCATTCTATATCCGGACTAGGTTTTGGAAGGACCATTCCTAACTCGATATGTGGGAGTTCGGTTCCATCCGGCAGTACGTGGATCCCACGTATGAATGCATTTCAATAAAGATCTGTTTTAGAATTTAGAAGCCTGCCCTATTTAAGTTTAAGAGAATGGCGAAGTGGTTACTGATGCTATCTGAACAACTTGAGATAACAAATCTCACATTTCTATACTCCATCATAGACAAGACCGTCTAAACTAGACAGAAAAGCAATCCTTCCTTCTTTCCAGCTTCCCTTCCGGGATTAATGCTGCGTATCGACTTCCTTGTTCGGACAGGTTGTGGAAACTAAAGCGATAGGTAGCGAATTGAGACTGCACTTCTTATCTCAGTAGTGGATTGGGAGAAATCGGTAGCTGGAAGGGGTGAAAGCGAACCTAGATGCCATAGAATCCTGTATATTGGTAGCAAATCTACGCTGGAATTAGGCTGTTCTTGAATCGGCAAAAGTAGTCTCCTAAGCCGGTTGATCTATCAGATTCAATCCATTCCTTTCGCTTCGCTCTAGTGACTACGTACCTTTCTCACATATCTGTCTGTAAAGCTTCTCATGTTGTCAATCCAGTAAAGAAAGAGTCGCAAATAAAGTAGTGGTTGTCATAGCCCTCCTTTCTATCTTATGCGGGTCGAGTCCTAATCCTTCAGCAAAGAGTGATGAAGCCGTATCCGCCTCTCAATCAGAAATCGCCAACATGAATACAAATGAAATCTTTAATTACGTATAGAAACAAAACGAACCACTTCTATTCTCGGAGCTGAGGTATATGAAGAATGGCTTTTTGTCCCTTTCGTCCAGTGGTTAGGACATCGTCTTTTCATGTCGAAGACACGGGTTCGATTCCCGTAAGGGATAGGTACTCATTCTCGGCCGCTTTCAGTTAGTGTTCATTGCTGAGTGATCGCTCGCTATCTGGCCGGAAAAGGTGGTCCAGAAGCT